ATTTCGTTGTGAATTCAAACAAATGTGGCAGATAGGCATATATCTGCACGGACTAATCAATAGTTCAAGCCACACACTCCCATAATCCATTTTATCTTCAGAAAATTCACTTCAACCATTAGTGTCAAATAAATAATACAATTTTGCGGGGTTGAAGGAAAAGATCCAAATACATGTTTTATTCTTTTCAATAATCCATATTTATAGCAATGAAATCCTATTGTTCCTACCCTGAGTGAAGTGATAAATGACTGATTACAAATATCTATGATCTATAATACTATTTCTTCTCTATAAAGGACCAGAGATGCCTTGCTTACGTATCATTGGGAAGTGCATTAACATAAATACGGCAGTAAGTAGAGGTAATACAAAAGTGTGTAAACTATAAAAACGAGTCAGGGTGGATTGGCCTACACTAGCACTTCCGCGCAATAACTCTACCAAAGGCGATCCTATTACAGGAATAGCTTCCGGTACGCCTGTTACAATTTTGACTGCCCAATAACCAATTTGGTCCCGGGGTAAGGAATAACCAGTCACGCCAAAAGATGCGGTCAATACAGCTAAAACTACACCTGTAACCCAAGTCAATTCACGAGGTTTTTTAAAGCCACCGGTGAGATACACACGAAATACGTGCAGGATCATCATTAGCACCATCATACTTGCGGACCATCGATGAACTGATCGGATTAACCAACCAAAGTTAGCTTCAGTCATTATATATTGAACGGAAGCAAAAGCCTCAGTAACCGTTGGGCGATAGTAAAAAGTCATAGCAAATCCCGTAGCTACTTGTACTAAAAAACAAGTAAGTGTAATTCCGCCTAAACAATAAAATATGTTCACATGGGGAGGGACATATTTACTAGTTATATCATCTGCAATCGCCTGAATCTCAAGACGTTCTTCGAACCAATCATATACTTTATTGAGATAGGTAAATCCAGGGAACTCCCCCTCTGAGAACCGTATATGAGAATTTCATTTCGTACGGCTCAAACAAAAACCACCCAAATACTGGCTAGAATGGATATGTGTAATAAAAAGTTTGAAACTTATTTATCTTTCCTCCTATGATTCACTCTTTCTTTTTCTCTAAAGATACGAAAGAATAAAAATCTGAAAGCTCTTCTTTGTGATTATAATGCTAAAAAATATCAAGTTGGCTCATTCGTCTTTATGTTGATTGTTACAGGCCTCTTGAATCCTCTATTTACCTATTTTTTTTTTCTTTTATTTGTTATTCTTATTTGTGTGTAACGCGGTTTTACTTCTGTTTTCTTTATTATTGATAGGAATTCTCTTGTTAAGACCCTATGAATCGATTAAAACCTCAGATTCATACTACAACCACGATGATTCAAGAAAACCTTCAAACTAAGTCCAAAAATTCCCTGAGTAAGAATCGTTGGATCATCACTTATTCAATGAATAGATATACTGAATAAAAATTTAAAGAAAGGTTTGTCCCTTAATTAAAATAAGCATAAACGGGAAAAAGAATAAAAATCTGTCGATTTATCACTTCTAACCCCCTTTTTTAACTATTTGGGGGTTAACTCTTTTTTTTGGAGTCCGGCCCGCGAGGTCTTAATATAAAATATGAATCATAGTTAGAATAGTTTGTAATCTATTTCCTATATTCCGCGCGTTCCGGATACTAGAATGAATATCCGACGAGGTAAAACCATCTGTATCAAGATGACAGAACCACTCTCTGTAGTATCCATAGGATCAATTATAACAAGTCACACACTCATATTCCGGAAATACAGAAACAAAGAAATTCCACGGTCGAACTACCCAAAAATAGAATGGGCTAAAAACGACCTAAATGATTCACTTTGTAGTGAAAAGCGATTTAGTAGTTCTTGTGAATCTAATTCATTGAAATTCCATCCAGTAAAATGGAAGAATTATAAATCTCCAAAATAATAGATAGGAATATCGCAAATAGAGCCATTGCAATACCCATCAAAGGAGTAGTTCCCCAACCTGGAGCTACTTTACCATATTCCGAATTCAGTGGTTTCAATAAATCCCCTACAATGGTTCGTCTTGGACCAGATCTAGAACTATTCTCAACGGTTTGTGTAGCCATAAATCCTATTTTGTATTCAGTGAGAGCCGTTGACTTTGTATACCATTATATTGTAAATAAATGATCTTAGCATAGATCCATTGTGGTCTTAAAATTATATAATAATGGAAACAGCAACCTTAGTTGCCATCTCTATATCTGGTTTACTTGTAAGTTTTACTGGGTACGCCTTATATACTGCTTTTGGGCAACCCTCTCAACAACTAAGAGATCCATTCGAGGAACACGGAGACTAGTTGAAGTAATGAGCCTCCCAATATTGGGAGGCTCATTACTTCAATCGAGATAATAAAAAATCATTTCATCTTTTTAGTTGGAACTTTAGGTGGTTCCCGAAAAAAGATGGCGAAAAATATTATTCCCAGAGTCGAGACTAAGAGGAATGTATAAACCAATGCTTCCATAGATTCGATTGTGGTTTACAATTATAGCTTCCATGCCTGTTTATTTTGGGTCGTCTCCCGGATAACTAAAGAGAAAGAGTCAAGGAAAGGGCAAAGGCAGCGATTCAAATCAAGATTTATCCGGCTCCCTGTCTATGTTATTAAATCACAAAAATAAAAGTAAGAAATCAATCTTGTATCAGACTACTTGTCGTCTTGTAGTAGGATCCCCAAGTTTTTGGAATGTTCCAAATTCTACTTGAGCATCCAAATCTGGGTCAATACCGGCAAAAACATCTCGGAACAAGGTTCTAGCGCCATGCCAAATATGTCCGAAGAAGAAGAGCAGAGCAAATGAAGCATGGCCAAAAGTAAACCAACCCCTTGGACTGCTACGAAAAACACCATCGGATTTCAAAGTAGCACGATCTAATTCAAAAATTTCGCCCAATTGAGCGCGTCGAGCATATTTTTTCACAGTAGCAGGATCACTATAACTGACTCCATTCAGTTCGCCACCATAGAACTCCACAGTTACACCTACTTGTTCGACACTATACTTCGACTCTGCCCTTCGAAACGGAACATCGGCTCTAACAATACCGTCTCCGTCTACCAAAACAACCGGAAATGTTTCAAAAAAAGTGGGCATACGACGTACAAAAAGTTCACGCCCTTCCTTATCTCTAAAGATAGGGTGTCCTAACCACCCAACAGCTATTCCATCCCCGTTGTCCATTGAGCCCGCTCTGAATAATCCCCCCTTTGCCGGATTATTACCGATGTAATCATAAAAAGCCAATTTTTCAGGAATTTTAGACCAAGCCTCTGATAAACTTTGATTTTCGGCTATCCCAGCGCTAACTCTTCGATATATTTCTTGCTGGAAGTATCCCTGATCCCATTGATAACGAGTGGGACCAAATAATTCAATCGGGGTAGTTGCTGAACCATACCACATAGTTCCAGCAACAACAAAAGCGGCAAAAAAGACAGCAGCGATACTGCTGGAAAGGACGGTTTCAATATTTCCCATGCGTAATCCTTTGTATAGACGTTGGGGCGGACGGACACTAAGATGGAATAGGCCGGCTAATATGCCCAATGTCCCTGCTGCAATATGATGAGAGGCTATTCCTCCCGGAACAAAAGGATCAAAACCTTCCACACCCCACGCTGGATTTACAGATTGTACCCTTCCGGTTAGTCCATAAGGATCGGACACCCATATTCCAGGACCATACAACCCCGTTACATGAAATGCGCCAAACCCAAAACAAGCCAACCCTGAAAGAAATAAATGAATTCCAAAAATCTTAGGTAAATCTAAAGAAGGTTTTCCTGTACGTTCATCAGAAAATATTTCTAGATCCCAGTACACCCAATGCCAAATAGCTGCCAAAAAGCATAAGCCGGAAAACACAATATGTGCCCCGGCCACACCTTCGTAACTCCAAATACCCGGATTCGTTATAGTACCTCCTGTGATACTCCAACCGCCCCATGAATTGGTTATTCCTAAACGAGTCATGAAGGGTATAACAAACATACCCTGTCTCCACATTGGATCAAGAACGGGGTCAGAGGGATCAAAAACCGCTAGTTCGTATAGAGCCATCGAACCGGCCCAACCAGCAACTAGAGCTGTATGCATTATATGAACAGAAATCAAACGACCCGGATCATTCAATACGACGGTATGAACACGATACCAAGGCAAACCCATGGAAATACCCCTTTAATCAACGAATAATAGACACTATGTAACTTTATTGCATTGTAAAAAGTAAAAAAACTATGCTCCGGACCCACTCTTTCGGTAGATTTTCTCGAGGAAAGAATTAATATTTGTTCTATTCTTTTAGTAATAATAATAGATAGTAATAATAGACGAATTCCATTTGTAGGAACAAAAATAAGCAGATCTATTCTATACCCGATAAGTACCAATACGCAATGGTAGAGGGGATTGATCCCACTTTAATTTTCTCTGAGTGAAGACATACCCATTTGTTCATATCATTCCAAAGACCCATTCGTTTCGTAAAAATTTTCCTTTAGTCATAATCATTCGGTTTTCTTTTTTTATGTTATTGTTATGAACTTATTCAATTTATGGATAAACTATGATAAAGGCTAATCTTATTAAGACAATAAACCCGTTGTTACGCTTCCACATCAAAGTAAGATATAGTACTTAATTTTTTTCTTTCATTTTATGCCTATTGGTGTTCCAAAAGTACCTTTTCGAAGTCCTGGAGAGGAAGATGCATCGTGGGTTGACATATAGTGCGACTTGTCAGATATATTGGGTCACATGGAATTTCCCCATTCTCTCCCCTGATCGAGATATCCCCTCTTTCGCCCAAAAAAGATTGATTGAATTATCAAAAGTTTGGAGCGTGAAATACAATTTAATTCTATTTATTTTTTGTAGGGGTATCAGATTAATATTATCAATTAGAATAATTTATGGTTGGCTCGACTGGACCAAAAAAATGAAGTATCCAGGCTCCGTTTAGAAAAAACCCAATTGGTAATATATCTAAGATTACTACTTTTATAATATTCTATTTATAAACAGGAGCGATCTCAAACTGTTTAATCAATCGAGTAATATAATGAATACATTGAATATTTAGTGGAAGACATGAAATAAATGAAATTGAAAAATAAAAAAAGCCATAGCAAAAAGACGTGGTATTGGGACATTTGCCCTATATGTGCAAATAAAAATCGGGCCTATCTTTACTCGGAGTAGAGCATAAACCTAAAAAAATTGAAAAAGCCCATTCAGGAACAAGAAAATGGCATCGTTATTTGGATTCGATCTCGATGAAACAATACATCAATGAGAAGTTCATTCGATAAGTTTAGTAAATTATTTATATATATATTTTATTTATATATATAGGTAAAGTAAACAGGCCAAAACAAATCCTTCTTGAAAAATGGAAGAAAAAAAGCCCTTTGTTAGAAGTTAGAAAGAGCCCCCTATGAAAATAAAAAAGAATGAGGGCTGCAATCTACACATTGATTCTTTTTTTTTGCGCGATTTTTGGTAAACCGTATGCATCAAAAGGTGCGCGTACGGTTCCTAAGGATACAATTATATCCTAATCAACCGACTTTATCGAGCAAGATTACTTTTTTTAGGCCAAGAGGTTGATAGCGATCTCTCGAATCAAATTATTGGTCTTATGGTATATCTCAGTCTAGAGGATGATAGCAAAGATCTGTATTTGTTTATAAACTCTCCCGGGGGGTGGGTAATACCCGGAGTAGCTATTTATGATACTATGCAATTTGTACAACCAGATGTACAGACAATATGCATGGGATTGGCCGCTTCAATAGGATCTTTTCTTCTGGTCGGAGGAGAAATTACCAAACGTCTAGCATTCCCTCATGCTCGGCGCCAATGAGTTTTGTATTTGAGAGAAAAAAGAAGACTATGCCTTCGCCATATGAAATATGACTATTAAGTAATAATAGCATGGCATTTTGAATTCGATATGAGAAACCCTTTTTTTTTTTTTTATTTTTGTTTTTTTTTTTTTCAAAAATCAATCATTAGATTATATATCGAACGAATAGTATGAGATAAAGGGCATTTCCGATTTTATCTGATTTATCGGAAGCCTATTGCAGCGTCACAAACTTTTTTGTTTTCACACCAGAGGGATAATAACAATATTTATCTTAGGAAAGAATACAAAAAAAAGAAACTTTGGGATTGCTTAATAACAGACTAAATAAATATATAAAGCAACGGAACCATCATAGTATGTTTTAACTACTCCAAAATAAAATGAAGGATGGTTATTGGATTATTTACCGATCGGGGTCTGATAGGCCCTATATTTGAATATTTGAATTTGATTTTATACTTCTTCAATGGAATGGAGGTTATAAAGTAAATTCCATTGTATAGCCGTATGCAATGCGCAAGAGATGCCTGTACGGTTGGTTGTTCAATTCTATCTTTTGGTTTTCATATCATTACTCGTTATTTAATTTATTCTCTTTGATTTCTCTTCGAGATAGAAGAACCATTTATTAGGTTATATAATCAGGGTAATGATCCATCAACCTGCTAGTTCTTTTTATGAGGCACCCGCAGGAGAATTTATCCTGGAAGCGGAAGAAATGATGAAGCTGCGCGAAACCATTACAAGGGTTTATGTACAAAGAACAGGCACACCTCTATGGGTTGTATCCGAAGACATGGAAAGAGATGTTTTTATGTCAGCAACAGAAGCCCAAGCTCATGGAATTGTTGATCATGTAGGGGTAGAATAAAAAATAACAGGGATTTCGCGCAAATACAAATACGCCATTTGAAATTTTATCTTCTTACTGGGTTTGATAGAGTATTCTATTAATTAATTTATTACTATAGAAGTAATTCCTAATCGGCCGGTTAGGATCGATCTAAACCAGCTCATTATGTATACGAGTCAACATGCCAACTATTAAACAACTTATTAGAAAGACGAGAAAGCCAATCAGAAATGTTACGAAATCCCCCGCCCTTGGGGGATGCCCTCAGCGACGAGGAACATGTACTAGGGTGTATGTGTGACTCGTTCAGAGCATGGACTGGGGCAAAAGAAAAGAACCCATTTTTCCAGTATCAGTGATCAGTAACAGTAAATAAGATAAAATAAAACGGAAGAACCCCATTCACTATCTAAAAAGTATCTATCATACCCTTCTATTGTGTATCAAAATTTATGGTTTCTAGTGGTGTAAATCCAATTGTCTCCATTTTCAATTTAAGATGAGAAAGAATTTCCCATTGGTAGCAAATGTTTATCCATTAAGCGGGGGGAATCCCATTTAAAGGCAAGAAAGATTACGCCCTTACTCTTTCAACAACGGACTAAGAGGGTCAGCTACACAGTTAATCTTCATAATTAAATACCGTTACTGTATAAGTGGATCTCGTTGTGAAAGACGGATTACTGAATAATTCATGGGTAGAGCCAAAAAGTGTGAACTGTACAAGTTAACAATAGCATTGATTAAATGAAAGAAAAGAAGGGGCTCCGGTGTATAGAAGGGATCTCGCCGTTTAAGAAGTAACCATAGAAACGATGGAACCCACTATTTTTTTTTTTATTCATTTCTATTTTATATTTACTACTTTTTGTTTTTATTTAATATTAATATGCTTTTTTTAATATCTAGTATCAATATTATTTCTTATTTCGAGGTAAAATGCCTATAAAAAAAAAAGAAAAAATCGTGGGCGGGAAGGTTATAGTAGCAAAAGCCGTTGGAGTTTTTATTTTATACATTGGAAGGATCCGTTTTGTTATTAACAAACTAGTAAAGGGGAAGGGAATAACTGAAAGAAAAGAAATCAATTAGTTATTTATCAAAGTTTCATTTATTCAATGACCAGAATTAAACGAGGATGTATAGCTCGGAGACGTAGAACAAAAATTCGTTTATTTGCATCAAGCTTTCGAGGGGCTCATTCAAGACTTACTCGAACTATTACTCAACAGAAAATAAGAGCTTTGTTTTCGGCTTATCGGGATAGAGGTAGGCAAAAGAGATATTTTCGCCGTTTGTGGATCACTCGGATAAATGCAGCAATTCGAGGGAATTTAGTATACTATAGTTATAATATTATCATACACAATCTGTACAAGAAGCAGTTGCTTCTTAATCGTAAAATACTTGCGCAAATAGCTATATTAAATAGAAATTGTCTTTCTATGATTTCCACTGAGATTATAAAATAAGTAGATTGGAAGGACTCCATAGGAATGTTTTAAATTTTAATGGAGTGCGCTGTAAAATTAACTCCGGGAAGGTAGAATAGAAATTAGTATGATAAAATATAATCAAATAATATGATAAAGTCGTCAAAATGAACAAACAAGACGTTCAATAAAAAAAGATTTATTCTTTTTCCCCGATACTTTTTTTCTTATGACACGACACTCACATCTTAATTCGCGAATTTTTCGAACAAAACATCAATCCGCCTTTGAGTTCGTATTGGAATTTTGATTCAAGTGAAGAGTAAGCCTATCCCCCTTTTTGATTCTAAGACCCGCAGTTCTAGCAGCCGACTCACCTCTTTCAAATTGTTTCTCATTATTAAGAAAGGGTAACAAAGATAAAATACGAGCTTGCTTGATAGCAATAGTAATTAATCGTTGTTGTTTTAAGTTTAATCTATTCACCCGTCTAGATAATATCTTTCCTTGTTCACTAATAAATCGACTAATTAAACTCATGTTTCTATAATCAATTCGATCCCCCGACCCAACCGGGGGCAAACGCCTACGAAAAGATCGCTTGGATTTAAAATAGAGTCGCTTGGATTTATCCATGATTTGTTTATTCCTTATCCCGAAAATCCTAATTTTGTCGGGGATTTCTTTTTGGTTTGTTTATCTTTAAATATATGTTATATATAATATATGGTATATGACATTTTTCATCTTCCTTGGAAGGATGACATACAATACATATGTGTAATCGGTTCCATCTATTTCTTTATCTCCCCATGAATTGTATATTTGTAACAAAAGGGACAGAATTTTCTCAATTCCAATCGACTAGGCGTATTGTGTCGATTCTTTTGAGTAATATATCTGGAAATACCAACCCTCTTTGATTCCTTATTAGCATCATTTCGAACAGCACAATTGGTACATTCCAAAATAACTGTTACTCGAACATCTTTCCCCTTGGCCATGAACCCCCTTTGTATTTTTGATTCACTCAACTATTCTATTTTGCGATCCAAAGAGAAAAAAGGAACGAAAAAAAAAATAGAAGTTGCTAACTCGAAATAAAATTATGAAAAATTTCGTTGCAATCAAGATAGTAATAATAAGTAATACAATGATTTCTAACTACATTTCTAATCCCAATATAGCGTTTCGTCTTTCATTTAAGTATTTTGTATGATATTGTTGACCTATCCATCAATTTCCATTTCCGTTCTCATTCTCTTTTTAATTATTTTCATTTAAATTATTTAAATGAAAAATTTTATTTTAATTCGAGCCTCGGGCCTGAGGCCCGAGTTCCGAGTTTCACTGAATTTGAATCCACTTTTATTCTTTCTCTTTTCGAACTTATTCAAATTTTAAAAATTCTAAAATTAAAAGATGGGAAGGGGAGGGATTAGTCACAGAGATTTTATTAAATCCCTAATCTTCTTCACCACTTCCCATGTTACTAACTAGAATGAAAAAAAGGGGAATATCAGCGCATCCGGAAATAAACGATTGATCTCTATCAATAGACCTGCTAAAAACCCGAACCATATAGTACTTACTACCGGCGCCACGGAGAGATATGTTTTTAGATCTCGCATTTTATTTGAAATCCTCCTTCTTTATTGGAATTTGTAATACATATATGATCAGACATATATGGAGTTAATGATCGCTTGTATTTGTCCGCGGAATCCCTAATTCAAATTGAAATGTACAACGATTCAGTAGAATATTCCTTTTCTTAAAAAAAACGTGCCCTTTTCTGTACCAGCGTTTCCCCAAAATATTCATTTTTTTTACAGCGGGTTTCATTATACGTAACGCATATAAGTAGTTTATTATAATTAATTAATAATTAATTATATGTTCTATGATATGAGATCAAAAAGAAGAAATGACAAGATAATTTTTGTATAGAAATGGAGTAAATAAAGATGTGGAAAACAATACGGGTATTCTCTACAATGACACTGTAACCCAATTGAAAGGGATGTAGCGCAGCTTGGTAGCGCGTTTGTTTTGGGTACAAAATGTCACGGGTTCAAATCCTGTCATCCCTACCTATTCTATTACTTATCTTATGAGCAGGAATCGTAACGAGGGACCAATTGAAATCGATTAAATTGGGCATCCATAACATGATCAATCTTTCATTTGACTCTATTCTACTATAGAATAGGATACGCATGCAAAAATATAATATATTAGGGTTACTTACAAAATATTTAGTGTGATAATAAAGCGCTCTTAGTTCAGTTCGGTAGAACGCGGGTCTCCAAAACCCGATGTCGTAGGTTCAAATCCTACAGAGCGTGATCCCATTCTTGTTATTCTTAGGTCGAAAATTACACTGAAATGAAATAATTGAACAGCAATTTCAATTTGACCCCTGCCCTATGTATTAAAATTAATAAAGCAAGTAGGGGTCAATCAAAAAAAGAGCTATTAATTAATTAAAGGTCCAACTGATCGCCGCGTCTGTATTGTAAATATGCGGTTACAAATAATCCAGCCAAAGTAATAGGAATTAGACCTAAGACAATTCCAAATAGAAAAACTTCAATCATTTCAATTTGTTTGAAAGAGGAAAAGGAGAGGTAATATCTATTCTTAACTATTAATTCATATTGCCCATGAATCTCAATGACCAAAAATTGGAAATTGACACGGTAAGAAACTTAAGAAACTATAGAATATATGGAATAACACAGAAAGATTTCGTTTTTTTATGAATCGTTTGTTCAATTAATTTCAAATAAGTCGTATCTTGTTCAACCCGATAAATAGAGCTGAGGTTATAGTTAAAACCGCTAGTAGAAAACCGAAATAACTAGTTATAGTAAGCATAAAGAGGCTAAATGAAATATGGTCTTTTTATACATATGTTTAGAAAGCACTTCCCTAAATTCAAATTTTTGAAAGATACAAACAAGAATAAGCAAAAAGACCAATTTCACTTATTCTTTCAATTGAAAGTTTTTGATTCATCAATCCTTCTAAACAGTAATAAAAAAAAAATGGGAGTGACATAGGTAAGAAATCAATTCATCATCTGTGATATCTGAGCATCCCCTAATTCCCAATCAACAGATTCATCTTAAAAACTAATATTCTTATACTAATATTATATAATTAATAATCAAAATTAGAAATAATAAAAAACTCTGTTGTGTAACTTCATTCAAAAAATGAAATTGAATCGCTTTAAAATTGGAAAATCATTTCTATTTTTATTTTGATCTTTTTTTTTATTATTGTATCGAATACATTGTGTATTTTCGAACAAAGAATGACCTTATATTATACTAGAATCTCCCTTTTTTTTACTTTTACTTTATTACTTTCCCTTTTCTTTTTTACTTTAATTTGATTTGACCTCATTAGATTCAGTAGTAGGTTCATTCTCATAATATCTCTAATGAGAAGAAAAAGAGTTTCGCATGATCTAATCGTGCGAAACTTATACATTTTTTCTTTACATATCTTAAATTAGAGAGCCCCCCGCCCTTTTATAATTATAATTCGATCAAGAACGGCCTTTTGGTTCTAATACAACAATGCGTGCATCGCGAATATTGATTATTTTCTTCTTTGTTCTCTTTCTTTCGTCGAAGACTATCGGCTAGTCTTACTTCTTACTGGACAACTAACCAATTCCTTAAAAATGAAAAAAAAAAAAGGGGGGGGTTCCAACAAAAAACATCTTCTACAAACACAAAAAGAAAGAATATTTTTATATTTTGGATCTAATTGAATTGTAGGTGTAGGGGAATGGAATATGATAATCCCACTCGCGAATTATTTGAAAGCAACCCGTTGTATTCACATTTTATCTGATCTTCAGTTTCTAATCCGAAGCCGATAATGGAGAGAACCCTTATACTACTACAGGAATTTGAAAATTTTTTTATTGAATAGTATAGAATACTACATCGACAGGCAACAATAAAAGAAAAAAGAAAGTCTCTAGCACTCCATTTAGATACTAATTGTGAAATTGCGTTGCTGTGTCAGAAGAAGGATAGCTATACTGATTCGGTATACTCTAAAGACACCCTTGGTACCCTATTGACGATCTCACAAAGATTCAATTTCAGTGAATTCCCATTTACTGATCTCATCTTTTACGGAATCGATCCCCTTTTTGACTGTACAAGAATACGTGGAGCTCGGCATGTCTGGAAGCACAGGAGAACGTTCTTTTGCTGATATTATTACCAGTATTCGATACTGGGTCATTCATAGCATTACTATACCTTC